ATTAGTAGTTGTTGTTCTTGTTTCTTTAGTACCCTTAGTAGTTCCTATACCTGTCATGCTCCTTGGATTATTTACAAGTGGTATTCAAGCTCTTATTTTTGCAACTTTAGCCGCGGCTTATATAGGTGAATCCATGGAGGGCCATCATTGAAATAGTCTTTTTTAGCTTAGCCCACAGCAATGTATAAATGTATATGGTGGGTGGCTTAAGAGAATTACTTAACTTACGGAATAGAATAGGGGAATCTAAATATACAACTATGCTATATACGATCTAGAGTGATAGCAAAAACATTACGATGATATTAAAGAGTAAGGGGAAAAAGATCTTTGTTTTTAGATCTTTTTCCTAAAATTCCCCTTTCCTTCACTTAATATCATACTTCGTCTCAATGAATATTCACTTTAGATTGCTTAGTCCATCTCATTATTAATTCATTGTTAAAACAATTTGAATATAAGAATTTTTGTCAATAATTCTTGTTGTATAGGTTTACGACGTGTAATTAAATAAAAAAAAGGGCGAAATGATTTCCCTTTCAGTTGATTTTATTCAACGATTCACCAAAATATTAATAATAAATAAATAATAAAAATGAATAATTTTTTTATTCAGTTTTATTAATAAAGTGCATGAACTTAGATCAATCAAATAATGATATTTCTATACCTATGGAATTTGTCGTCCTAATCAATTTGTCCATTTAGATTTCTCTAGGTGGAATAATAAGAAAAGGTAAGATTCAAAAGAATTTTTCAAAAGTTTTTTTTAGTATTTTAGAAAGGGGCGGGAGGTATCTGTACTTGAATAACTATAAGCGAACCCTTCTAGATGTTTCGACGCTTGATTCTCGAATAGGATTAAATCTAAGATGAATGCTTGGTTTACGTTATGGAAGAAAGACATGTATATGTGATATTAGATATTGCCTAGTGCTAGTTATATATGAAATGAACTACTAAAGATATATTTTTCTAGGGGATTCTAATAGACTAGAAGTCCTTCCGGCCCCTTGTGACTGTGAATTGAATGACTAAACGGATGAAATCAAGAAATAATTCAACTAACAGTTCGAACCAAGAACAAGAAATGGAAGAATGAAAGTCGTATGGGTTCACAAAGACTCTGTGGCTAAAAAGTAAAAAAGATATATCGAAGTTGTTTTGATGATTCAAGAATCTTATTACTTCAATCCGAAGTTCTTAGTTACTTCGACTGGATGAGTCCTAGTGAGGGAATAATTAAGTCATAATTCATTGGTTGATTGTATCATTAACCATTTCTTTTTTTGGTACGAGGAACTTATCATGAATCCACTGATTTCTGCCGCTTCCGTTATTGCTGCTGGATTGGCCGTAGGGCTTGCTTCTATTGGACCTGGAGTTGGTCAAGGGACTGCTGCGGGTCAAGCTGTAGAGGGTATCGCGAGACAGCCTGAGGCAGAGGGCAAAATACGAGGTACGCTATTGCTTAGTCTAGCTTTTATGGAAGCTTTAACAATTTATGGACTGGTTGTAGCATTAGCACTTTTATTTGCAAATCCTTTTGTTTAATCTTAGCTTAGAAATATGAAAAATATATTTTTCATATTTTATTGCCTTCGACTTGTCGTTTGCTTTTTCAAATTCTATCAAGATTTCCCTCCTACCATTCTTTATTCTTTGAGAAAAGAACCTAGGGGAAGGGCTGATTTGCGGATGAGGAATTAGCCTACTTGACTCGCTTTCATCCTTCCCGTTCATAGACCAAGGGAAACTCTTTTTAGTAAGTGTTAGTGTTCCAATAACCAATAAAAGGGCTAGTTCATTAGTTCATAATTTCTAACTAACTCGAATATTTTTTATTTTTTTACTCAATTTCAGAAAAAATAAAAGAATAAATAAAAAGAGGGGCGAAGTGCTACAAAAAGAACTCTGTTCGATTTTTTAGTCTATCTATAAGAGGAGATCATATGAAAAACGTAACCGATTCTTTCGTTTCTTTGGGCCACTGGCCATCTGCCGGGAGTTTCGGGTTTAATACCGATATTTTAGCAACAAATCCAATAAATCTAAGTGTAGTGCTTGGTGTATTGATTTTTTTTGGAAAGGGAGTGTGTGCGAGTTGTTTATTTCAAGAATAGGTTGGACCAACCAACTGTACCCTTTTCCGTTATAAGTAGGAAAGAGAGGTGCATGATCTCGCGAATTACTTCTGTATAAATTCATAAATTATATGTAAGAACCATAGCATTTCGCGATTCATTGGTAAATTTATTTTGATTCTCTATTAACCAATAATGTGGAACTATTAACATGGTTAAAACAAACTGTTTGAAGTCTAGACGCAGCATGGTACTCTTTCTACCACTATGTTAGAGGTGGTTTCAAAATAAATATTTTATCGATATAGGATACTCATATTGATAAAATGATTTTAACCGCTTATTGTAAATTGTAAAAACAGGGATTTTACCCCCTTTATCTAATGCTGAATCGACGACCTATTCTAAGTAAGAAG